TATTTAAGTAATTAAGTCTTAACTTATTTTTTTTATTTTATTTAATTATTTTTTTTATTTTATTTAAGTAGTTAAGTTCTGTTTGTGAGAATGTCAATTTTTTGTCGTTGAAACGTAGTAATAGGATTATTGTCTTCATAATATAAACCTTTCTCCTATTTTCTGTCTAGATTAGAAAAATTTAACTTCAATAAAGAAGACCGAATAAAAAAAAATAAAATTCTTACGAATATAGCCTTCCAATAATGAACAAGTATGAAAGCATTCACTGATCGAAGATGGTATCAACTCCCCATTGCGTATTGCTTATAGCTACTTATCGGGTATAGAATAGATTTGTTTCTCTTTGTTCCTGCAAACATAACATAATTGTTTCAACAAACTAGAACAAACATTAACCCTTGTTCCGAGATAATCCATTGAACAAAAGGGGTCCATTACACAGTCATAGTCTTTTCCAATGCAATAAAGTTACATAGTGTCATTTATCTTTGATAAAGGGGTAATTCCATGGGTTTGCCTTGGTATCGTGTTCATACCGTCGTATTGAATGATCCCGGCCGGTTAATTTCTGTCCATATAATGCATACAGCTCTGGTTGCCGGTTGGGCCGGTTCGATGGCTCTATATGAATTAGCAGTTTTTGATCCCTCTGACCCCGTTCTTGATCCAATGTGGAGACAGGGTATGTTTGTTATACCTTTTATGACTCGTTTAGGAATAACCAATTCATGGGGCGGTTGGAGTATTACGGGGGGGACTATAACGGATCCGGGTATTTGGAGTTACGAAGGTGTGGCCGGAGCGCATATTGTGTTTTCTGGCTTGTGCTTTTTGGCAGCCATTTGGCATTGGGTGTATTGGGATCTAGAAATTTTTTGTGATGAACGTACAGGAAAACCTTCTTTGGATTTGCCTAAAATTTTTGGAATTCATTTATTTCTTTCCGGGGTGGCTTGTTTTGGTTTTGGCGCATTTCATGTAACAGGCTTGTATGGTCCCGGAATATGGGTGTCCGATCCTTATGGGCTAACAGGAAAAGTACAATCTGTAAGTCCAGCATGGGGCGTAGAAGGCTTTGATCCCTTTTTTCCAGGAGGAATAGCCTCTCATCATATTGCGGCGGGGACATTGGGCATATTGGCAGGTCTATTCCACCTTAGTGTCCGTCCGCCTCAACGTCTATACAAAGGATTACGTATGGGCAATATTGAAACCGTTCTTTCTAGTAGTATCGCCGCCGTCTTTTTTGCAGCTTTTGTTGTTGCTGGAACGATGTGGTATGGTTCAGCAACTACTCCGATTGAATTATTTGGTCCCACTCGTTATCAATGGGATCAGGGATACTTTCAGCAAGAAATATATCGAAGAGTAAGTGCTGGGCTAGCCGAAAATCAAAGTTTATCAGAAGCTTGGTCGAAAATTCCTGAGAAATTGGCTTTTTATGATTACATTGGCAATAATCCGGCAAAAGGAGGATTATTTAGAGCGGGCTCAATGGACAACGGCGATGGAATAGCTGTTGGGTGGTTAGGACACCCTATTTTTAGAGATAAAGAAGGGCGTGAACTCTTTGTACGTCGTATGCCTACCTTTTTTGAAACATTTCCAGTCGTTTTAATAGATGGGGACGGAATTGTTAGAGCTGACGTTCCTTTTAGAAGAGCGGAATCTAAGTATAGCGTTGAACAAGTAGGCGTAACTGTTGAGTTTTATGGCGGCGAACTCAACGGAGTCAGTTATAGCGATCCACCTACTGTGAAAAAATATGCTAGACGTGCTCAATTGGGTGAAATTTTCGAATTAGATCGTGCTACGTTGAAATCTGATGGCGTTTTTCGTAGTAGTCCAAGGGGTTGGTTTACTTTTGGACATGCTTCCTTTGCCCTACTCTTCTTCTTCGGACACATTTGGCATGGGGCTAGAACCCTGTTCAGAGATGTTTTTGCTGGTATTGACCCAGACTTGGATGCTCAAGTAGAATTTGGAGCATTCCAAAAACTTGGAGATCCAACTACAAGAAGACAGGGAGTCTAATACAACATTGCTTTCTTTTTTTTGCCTCTATTTTTTTATAGGATACTAGAAAAATCTTAATTTGAATCACCGCCCCTCCTTTTTTTTAGTCTTTTTATCATTATCGGGAAAATAATCCCAAGTAAGCAGGTATGGAAGCTATAATTGTAAACCACAATCGAATCTATGGAAGCATTGGTTTATACATTTCTATTAGTCTCGACTCTCGGGATAATTTTTTTCGCTATCTTTTTTCGGGAACCTCCTAAAGTTCCCACTAAAAAGGTGAAATGATTTTTCATTATCTCAATTGAAGTAATGAGCCTTCTGATATTGGAAGGCTCATTACTTCAACTAGTCTCCGTGTTCCTCGAAGGGATCTCTTAGTTGTTGAGAGGGTTGCCCAAAAGCGGTATATAAAGCGTACCCGGTAAAGCTTACAAGTAAACCAGATATAAAGATGGCGACTAGGGTTGCTATTTCCATTATTATAAAATTTCAAGATCACATACGGATCAATCAATCGTTTATATTATTATAACCGGAATGGTATACAAAGTCAATAGATCTCAATGAATACAATCAGATTTATGGCTACACAAACCGTTGAGGGTAGTTCTAGATCTCGTCCAAAACCTACTACCGTGGGGGCTTTATTGAAACCATTGAATTCGGAATATGGTAAAGTAGCTCCCGGATGGGGAACTACTCCTTTGATGGGAGTTGCAATGGCTTTATTTGCAATATTCCTATGTATTATTTTGGAAATTTACAATTCTTCTGTTTTACTGGATGGAATTTCAATGAATTAAATCCACAAGAAAATGAAATTCAAAAGAACCAGGAACAGGAAGTTCTAGTCTTTCAATAGAATACAAAATGAATTTTTCGGGTCCCGAATTCTATTTCTAACCCCCCTTTTGGTAGTTCAATCGCGGAATTTTTTTCTGTCTGTACTTCCGGAATATGAGTGTGTGACTTGTTATAATTGATCCTATTGATAATACAGAAAATGAGTCTGTCATCTTATCATGATGGAGATGGTTCTACCTCGTCGGATATTCATACTGGTATCTGGAACACGGAATATATAAAATATATCAATCAAGAAATATTTGAACTATGATTCATATTTAATATTCAGACCTCTCGATCGGATTCAAAAAAATTTTCTTTTCAAAGACAGAATTTAGAAGTTATAAATCGAAAGATTTTTCTTCTTTCAAACTCCTGTTTATGCCTATTTTGTTTAATCAACAGACAATTTTTTTTGTATTTTTAGTCATTATACCTATCCTATTGATTGAATAAGCGATGATCCAGTGGTTCTTACTCAAGGAATCTTTGGGCTTAGCTTTGGGGTTTTATTGAATCATCGTGGTTCTAGTATGAATCTGGGGTTTCAATCGATTCTATAGGGTCTTAACAAGAGAAATTCCTATTAATGATAAAAAAAATAGTAAAAGCCACATTACACACAATAAAAAAATAGGGAAAGAGAATATTCAAGAGGCCTGTAGTAACAATCAACATAAAGACGAATGAGCCGACTTGATATTTTGGCATTATCACCACAAAGAAGAACTTTCGGATTTTTATTTCCTCCTATCTTCCGAAAAGAGAAAATCCGGGATTAATAAGTTTCAAACTTTCTATTCTATTATATATCCCTTTCAATCAGTATTTGGGTGTCTGCTTGAGCTGTACGAGATGAAATTCTCATATACAGTTCTTAGAGGGGGAATTCACGCGGTTTACCTATCTCAATAAAGTCTATGATTGGTTCGAAGAACGTCTCGAGATTCAGGCGATTGCAGATGATATAACCAGTAAATATGTTCCTCCTCATGTGAACATATTTTATTGTCTAGGAGGAATTACGCTTACTTGTTTTTTAGTACAAGTAGCTACTGGGTTTGCTATGACTTTTTACTATCGTCCAACTGTTACTGAGGCTTTTGCTTCTGTTCAATATATAATGACTGAAGCTAACTTTGGTTGGTTAATACGATCGGTTCATCGGTGGTCGGCAAGTATGATGGTTCTAATGATGATCCTACATGTATTTCGTGTGTATCTCACCGGTGGGTTTAAAAAACCTCGCGAATTGACTTGGGTTACAGGTGTGATTCTGGCTGTATTGACCGCGTCTTTTGGTGTAACTGGTTATTCCTTACCTCGGGACCAAATTGGTTATTGGGCAGTTAAAATTGTAACAGGCGTACCCGAAGCTATTCCTGTAATAGGATCACCTTTGGTAGAGTTATTACGCGGAAGTGCTAGTGTGGGACAATCCACCCTGACTCGTTTTTATAGTTTACACACTTTTGTCTTGCCTCTTCTTACTGCCGTATTTATGTTAATGCACTTTCTAATGATACGTAAACAAGGTATTTCTGGTCCTTTATAGAATAGGAAAAGGGGTATATCATAGATATTTGTAATCAATCATTTATCACTTGGGGGAAGAAGAATAGTATTTCATTGCTACAAGTATGGATTGTTGAAAAGAATAATCCATGTATTTGGACATTTTCCTTCAACTCCGCAATACAATATTGTAATTGTATTTAGTTATTTAACATAAGATCACTAGTTGGAGGTAATTCTCCGAAAAAAAATGGATTATGGGAGTGTGTGACTTGAACTATTGATTAGGCCGTGCAGGTATATGTCTGTTTCTGCCACATTGAAATTAATAATCGAATGTGTCTTTTGTCCAACCACCGTATAAGTAAGTCCTATACATACAGAGAGAGGATAGGCCGGTTCGTTTGAAGAGAATCTATTCTATGATCAACCCTGGATCATGTCATGCATGAACAGGCTCCGTAAGATCCAGTCGAATGTGTGATTTTGCATAATAGAATATATAATTCGGGTTTTGTTTTATCATTTTTTTTTTTTTTATTAATAGTTTGAATAGTATTCAAATGCGTTCATTTCCTATGCATCGACCTGATCTATAATACTATCGGAGTGAA